AAGTATATGACTCGAGTGAAACTAAAAAAGAAAGAGATCCCATAATCAGCAATCAGATGATTCATGAATCATTTAGTCAAATTGCATCTCCAGGTTGGACAAATTCTTCATTGACAGAAAAAAAAATGAAGGATCTGACTGATAGAACAAATACAATTAGAAATCAAATAGAAAGAATTACAAAAGAGAAAAAAAAAGTAACTCCAGAAATAAATATTAGTCTTAACAAAACAAGTTATAATGCTAAAAGATTAGAAAAATGGAAAATATTAAAAAGAAGAAATGCTCGATTAATCTCTAAATTACCTTTTGTTTTTAAATTTTTCATTGAAAGAATCTACACAAATATATTTTTATCTATCATTAATATTCCCAGAATAAAGAGAAAATTCTTTCTTGAATCAACAAAAAAAATTATGAATAAATCCATTTACAATAATGAAACAAGTCAAGAAATAATTAATAAAAAAAATCAAAATCCAATTGAGTTTATTTCGACTATAAAAAAGTCACTTTATAATATTAGTAATAGTCAGACAAATTCACATATTTTTTATGACTTATCGTACTTATCACAAGCATATGTATTTTACAAATTATCACAAACCCAAGTTATTAACTTGTATAAATTAAAATCATTTCTTCAATATCAAGGAATCCCCTTTTTTCTTAAGCCTGAAATAAAGGATTCTTTTGAAACACAAGGAATAGTTCATTCTAAATTAAGGGATAACAGACTTCCGAGTTCTGAAATGAATCAATGGAAAAATTGGTTAAGAGGGCATTATCAATACGATTTATCTCAGATCAGATGGTCTAGATTAATACCACAACAATGGCGGAATAGAGTTTATCAACGTCGTATGGTTAAAAGGAAAAATTTCAGCAAATGGGATTTATATGAAAAAGACCAATTAATTGATTCCAAAAAAGAAAATATTTTGGAAGTCAATAAAAAAGATAATTTTCAAAAATACTATAAATATGATCTTTTATCATATAAATCTATTAATTCTGAAAATAAAAAGGACTCATTTATTTCTAGATCGCCGTTTGAAGGAAATAAGAATCAAGAGATTTCTTATAATTACAACCCATATAAAGACACTTTTTTTGATATGCTGAGGAGTATCCCTATCAATAATTATCTAGGAAAGGGCGATATTCTATATATGGAAAAAACTCCCGATAGGAAATATTTGGATTGGAAAATTATAAATTTTGATCTTAGACAAAAAGTCGATATTGAGGCCTGGATCACGATCGATGCCAATAGTAATCAAAATACTCAGATTGTTACTAATAATTATCAAATAATTGATAAAAAAAATATTTTTTATCTTATGATTCCCGAAATGAATTTACCAAACTCCCCAAAAGTCTTTTTTGATTGGATGGGGATGAATGAAAAAATACTAAAGCGTCCCATATTGAATCTGGAACTTTGGTTCTTCCCAGAATTTTTGTTACTTTATAATACATATAAAACGAAATCTTGGTTTATACCAAGCAAATTACTTCTTTTAAATTTGAATAGAAATGAAAATAGTAATCAAAATCAAAAGATTAATGAAAAGCAAAAGGGAAGTTTTTTGATACCATCGAATAAAAAAATAAAGAATCGAAATCAAGAAGAAAAAAAAACCACAAGCCAAGGGGATCTTGGATCCGTTCTTTCAAACCAACAAAAAGATATTGAAGAAGATTATGCGAGATCGGACATGAAAAAAGGTAAAAATAAAAAACAATACAAAAGTAACACGGAAGCAGAACTTGATTTGTTCCTGAAACGTTATTTGCTTTTTCAATTGAGATGGGACGATACTTTGAATCAAAGACTGATCAATAATATTAAGGTATATTGTTTCCTGCTTAGACTAATAGATCCAAGAAAAATTTCTATATCCTCGATTCAAAGGGGAGAAATGAGTTTGGATATAATGCTGATTCAGAAGAATTTAACTCTTCCAGAATTGATGAAAAGGGGAATATTTATTATCGAACCCATTCGTCTGTCTGTAAAAAACGACGGACAGTTTATTATGTATCAAACCATCGGTATTTTGTTGGTTCATAAGAGTAAGCACCAAACTAATCAAAGATACCGAGAGCAAAGATATGTTGCTAAGAATAATTTTGATGAATCTATTCCACCACATGAAAGAATAACAAGAAATAGAGACAAAAATCATTTGGATTTGCTTGTTCCTGAAAATATTTTCTCATTTAGGCGTCGTAGAAAATTAAGAATTCTAATTTGTTTCAATTCAAAGAATAGGAATGATGTAGATGGAAATCCTGTATTTTGCAACGAAAAGAATAGCAGCCAAGTTCTAGGTGACAGTAATCACCTTGATAGAGAGACAAATCAATTAATGAAATTGAAGTTCTTTCTTTGGCCTAATTATCGATTAGAAGATTTAGCTTGTATGAATCGCTATTGGTTTGATACCAATAATGGCAGTCGTTTCAGTATGTTAAGGATACATTTGTATCCACGATTGAAAATTCGTTGATAGTACATTTTTCCTATATATCCTCTACTATATAGGATATATGAAAGCAAATAAATACACACATCACACGTCCTGTCTTACATTTCATTCTAAATATCCAATACTAAATGAATAATGTATCAATTCGATCTAGAAATGAATCAACAGAACCCTCTTCATTTTAGGTCTAAATTCTTCGCTTTTGTGAATACGAAAATGTGCCAATCCTTTTCTCTCCCTATCTAAATCTAATTTTCAATTGGATTGATTCATTTGAATTGATAAAATTAGGAGTTCATAAAGAAATTTGAATTAGATTATTGTATATACCACATTAAAATGAATGACATTATTATTACTGATCGGTAAAATCCATATCTGTAAAAAGGGAGAGGAGGCTTTTTTTTATGGTAAGAAATTCATTCATTTCGGTTATTTCTCAAAAAGAAAATGAAGAAAACAGAGGGTCTGTTGAATTTCAAGTATTCAGTTTCACCACTAAGATAAGGAGACTTACTTCACATTTGGAATTGCACAAAAAAGACTATTCATCTCAGAGAGGTTTGCGAAAAATTTTGGGAAAACGTCAACGATTACTGGCTTATTTGTCAAAAAAAAATAGAGTACGTTATAAAGAATTAATTGATCGGTTGGATATTCGAGAGACAAAAACTCGTTAATTTAAAGAGTGATATCATTTGAACTTATGCGTTTCAATTTTGATGAACTTCTTTTTACTTTCAGCAATTCATGGAAGAATGACTCGGTAAAAAACTTATGATTGCACCAACTACAAGAAAAGACCTCATGATAGTCAATATGGGTCCTCACCACCCATCAATGCATGGTGTTCTTCGACTTATCGTTACTCTCGATGGTGAAGATGTTATTGACTGTGAACCAATATTGGGTTATTTACACAGAGGAATGGAGAAAATTGCGGAAAACCGAACAATTATACAATATTTGCCTTATGTAACACGTTGGGATTATTTAGCTACTATGTTCACAGAAGCAATAACCGTAAATGGACCCGAACAACTAGGCAATATTCAAGTACCTAAAAGGGCTAGCTATATCAGAGCCATTATGTTGGAGTTGAGTCGTATAGCTTCTCATTTGTTATGGCTTGGTCCTTTTATGGCAGATATTGGGGCACAGACCCCTTTCTTCTATATTTTTCGAGAACGAGAATTGATATATGACCTATTCGAAGCTGCCACCGGCATGCGAATGATGCATAATTATTTTCGTATCGGAGGAATAGCTGCTGATCTACCTCATGGATGGATAGATAAATGTTTGGATTTTTGCGATTATTTTTTAACAGGGGTTGCTGAATATCAAAAGCTTATTACACGGAATCCTATTTTTTTAGAACGAGTTGAGGGCGTAGGCATTATTGGAGGAGAAGAAGCACTAAATTGGGGTTTATCAGGACCAATGCTACGAGCTTCCGGAATACAATGGGACCTTCGTAAAGTTGATCATTATGAGTGTTACGACGAATTTGATTGGGAGGTTCAATGGCAAAAAGAAGGGGATTCATTAGCTCGTTATTTAGTACGAATCAGTGAAATGACAGAATCCATAAAAATTATCCAACAGGCTCTGGAAGGAATTCCAGGGGGGCCCTTTGAGAATTTAGAAATCCGACGCTTTGATAGAGTAAAAGATACTGAATGGAATGATTTTGAATATCGATTTATTAGTAAAAAACCTTCTCCAACTTTTGAATTGTCCAAACAAGAACTTTATGTAAGAGTCGAAGCACCAAAAGGAGAATTGGGAATTTTTCTGATAGGAGATCAGAGTGTTTTTCCTTGGAGATGGAAAATTCGCCCACCGGGTTTTATCAACTTGCAAATTCTGCCTCAGTTAGTTAAAAGAATGAAATTGGCTGATATTATGACGATACTAGGTAGTATAGATATCATTATGGGAGAAGTTGATCGTTGAAATGATAATTGATAATACAACAGAACTACAAGCCATCCATTCGTTTTCCAGATTGGAATTCTTAAAAGAAGTCTATGGGATCATATGGGTGCTTGTCCCTATTTTGACTCTTGTATTAGGAATCACACTAGGTGTACTAGTAATTGTTTGGTTAGAAAGAGAAATATCTGCAGGGATACAACAACGTATTGGACCTGAATACGCCGGCCCCTTGGGAATTCTTCAAGCTCTAGCAGATGGGGTAAAACTACTTTTCAAAGAGAATCTTTTTCCATCTAGAGGGGATACTCGTTTATTCAGTATCGGACCATCCATAGCAGTCATATCCATTTTACTAAGTTATTCAGTAATTCCTTTTGGTTATCGCCTTATTCTAGCCGATCTTAGTATTGGTGTTTTTTTATGGATCGCTGTTTCAAGTCTTGCTCCCGTTGGACTTCTTATGTCGGGATATGGATCAAATAATAAATATTCCTTTTTAGGTGGTTTAAGAGCTGCTGCTCAATCAATTAGTTATGAAATACCATTAACTCTATGTGTATTATC